CCTCATTCTCATCAAATTGGGGTAGCTCAGGAACTATAGAATCTCTCAAGCTCAGGAACTATAGAATCTCTCAGGAGTTGAATAAACTCTTTTATGCTAGTGGAATTGGGAAGCATGAGAAGTCCGTACTCCACATTCTAGCTTCATCCTTGGTTTTCAAAGAAAGGAAACTTCAAAGACTGACAGAAGAGAAAGGTAAGATAATTCTTTCTGGCCTTAACTGAAAGCGGGGGAGGCCCAGGTCTACATACAGGTCTTGGATCAATAGAATCCTCCAATTGCTAGGGAAAGAATATCGGGATTAGTCTCCTTGCCATTGCTACTGTCTTTGAAAGTCTAGCTATCCTCTCCTTGTCATGCTTAGTTATTCTGCATTGCTCCTTCTTCTGATCTTGCTTTCTTGCCTTATAGAACTGACCTTTGTCCCCTCCTTCCGGTTTTAACTCACTTAAAGTCCATTCCTTGCTCTTGCCTAGTTCTAGGCTTAGACGAAAGAGCTCATTCATAGATTCCATCTTTCTAGCATTTCATGTCTTTCTTCCTTCAACTCTAATTCATGCCATGAATTGTTAAAGTCCTTCTATAATAGCTATTGGCTCTCTTCTCACCTCCCCTAGAGCCTATTGAAGAAAAATCCGAGGCTCACTCGCTGCCCTAAGCCCTACAGTTCCTTCGCTTACCGCCTAAGATGAATCTATTGCCTCCCCTCCCTCCACGAGTAGATATTTAGTATTGAATAGTGTCAAACCCAATCCCAAGCAATAGTCAAGAAGAAAAACTCAGGACTAGGAAAGAAAGGCAGAGACAGGGAAAGCTAGGGTGATAGCCCTATAGATGAGTAATAGGATAGGGAGCACTCCGCTACACTCATTAGGACAACAACCTCCTAACTACTATGAGTTAAGCAACTAATGGACAGACCAGACCGCATAAGACTACTGGAATAGAAAAAGAGAAGGGATTCACGGGCAGTGAAGGCAACCAAGGGAGAGGAATCATTCCATTCAATTCCGAAGCCTAGCGTCTCCTGTAAGACTCTATCACCTTAATTCTTTTGTTGAGGTTCTGGCACTTCTTCCTCCGGCCCTCTATTTACATAGCGAAGAAAGGCAATCTTGCTCGAATGCGTGACTTATGTCTCTTTTTCCATTTATAAAAAGTAAGATGAATCTACGCTCCTCGGCCTATAGTAAGTGAATGAGAGGGTATGGGGTTCCGGGTCTTTTTCCAGTCAAAATTTACTAATAGGCAATCCCCTTTTTCCGTGATAATGTGAAAGGACTCAATTCCTTCTTTCTTCCCCAGCGAAATGTAGCAGGAACAGCCTTCCCGCAGTCGCATTAAGGAGATTTTTTCTTGAAACTCTTTACTCCTTCACCCGTAGCAAGTACTCATTTCTATTTAGTTGTTTTCTTACTCTATCCGGCTATTGAACCTGGTTTCCCTCTGCATATGGTAATAGAGAGTTAGACAGCTTAGAGAGCTCCTCAAAGGGCTAGTTCTCACTCTGTTTTGGGGACCCCCAAGACTGTCTTTCCCTGTGTTTCCTAGTCTATATAGGTCCAATCTCATCTGCTAGCGCTTCTTCGTTGCTTGGTCGGGACACATTCATCGATTTCTTTTAATTCTTCCTGGGCTTGCAAGTGACTTACTTCTTTTGGCCGTTCTTGCTGTCTTAAGTCGTCCTCTTTTCTTTATAAGCTGTTAATTGATTTCGTGCCTGCCCTAAGGCTAAGGGGAGAACTGCATGTCCTACTAGTCGGATAGAAGCCTACCCACCTACCAGCCTACCTTGTTCATATCGAGCCGGACAGGAGAGACACTCTTTAAAGTTAATAGAAGCAATTCCTTTTATAAGCTTGAAAATAGGCGCTGTAAATCAATTCAAATAGATAGGGGAGTTCCGAACCAGCAGCAAGCCCTTTCTCGCCCTTTCTAATGTCCTAGGCGAAGGCAGTGCAGGTGAAAGCCCAATAGATCCCATTTTTTTTATCGCTCCACATAGCTCACGACCCGGCACGAAGAAATCTCTTAGATGGGCGGATGCGAATCTGGATCTATCAACGGAGCAATTCCATTCCAGTCGTAGTCTCAATCCCATATTCAATGAAAGTCTCCGCCGTGTCTGACCCCCTCAATCTTTCTATCCGGAGTGAGTCAGGCGGCTAAGCCTTTAATCCTGATAAAAGAAAGAGTTTTCCCACCCTCCAAGTATCCATAAATGGAATCGGTTTGAGTGAATTACTTACCGCAGTCAAAGCCAATAGGGAAAGTCAGGTCAAGAGAGAGTCTCTTTCCGATTAGTGCATCTCGCACTTCCAATTCATTCCGAGTTAGAAAAATTTCCTTCCCTCCCTTTTACGGGTAAAGTCCTCTTAAATGGATTACTAGTTCCTTCCTTCCCAATCAATGCTAACTCTATCTTCCTCTCTTGTAATTTAGGAGATTTCCCCAGCCCATAAAGAACTGTAGTTACATACAGCTCTCAAAAGATAAAAAGAGAAAGAGCTATGAGTTCAAGTAAGAAAGTGAAAGTTCAGTCCTCACAGTTTCCCTATCCCACTGCCAAAAAGAAGACAGCAACAATCTAGCTCCTCGTACTACTTCTCTCAGTAAATACCATTCTCTTAGTTAGGTAGTAAGTAGATAGACGGATTAGTACTTTTACCCAGGGGTAGCCTTCCTTGTCGCCAAAGAAGAATGAGAATTGATAAAGTTTTCTTGGGGTTTTTCGCTTCAATAGCAGAAGCAAAGAAGTCAAATCAATGCAGCTTTCGTGCCCAGCCTAAAGATCCTATCCTCTTGCAGCTGGAGCTCTTGATGGCACGTTCAAGCGAGTTTATGAATGAATGAAATCAGTTGAAGGAGCGGCCAAGGACGAAAGCTTTGATTGCGTTCTGCTATGGTTGGCTTTTTTCCTTGCCTAAAACAACTATCTTCTCTTCGCGAACGGTTAAGAATCCTCTTTGTATGCGCGTTATCTCTTGTTTATTCTTCTAGTTTTTGCTTCTTATGCTTTATCAACTGGGTGATACTCCGTTTCTTCTTAGGTTGTCTGTAAGTGTAGTTCGTGGTTCACGGGTGAGGTTACCTGGATAGGTGGGCAGTTCCTATCGGTGGAGCTAAGACACCTTCGAGAGATATAGCTGTAGCTCTTGATGGCACGGGCAAGACAGTTCATGAATGAATGGCGAGTTTTCTATTTACTAGAATATCTTTCCTGCGAAGGAAGCTTCTTTTTAGAATTTATTGCTACCGGTGGTGAAGAAATTGAATCAACGGCATCGAATGCAAGCTCTGATAAAGTTTTATTCTTATTTATGGACTACAACGACCTAAAGTAGCTAAATAAGTAGTTAAAGTAAGCTCCTGGCTAAAATGAGTCTTGGTTCTACCCACCGGCAAGAATTTTTCGACCTGATTAAAAGTTTGATTGTAGATTGGCTATTTCGGGGTTCCATGCCCATGGATTGCCTTATTATAGCTTTTTTGATTTCAAGCTCAGTGGTAGAGCGGTCGGCTGGTAACTGACTAGTCGGGCGTAGGTTCGAATCCTACTTGAAAAGCTTCCCTGGACTTTTTTGACTCTCTGCTTACTCCAGCCGTAAGTAAACTCGTAGAATGGGATGTCATCCACTGACTCCTAATTGCGAGAAGATAATTTCCCTCCTAAGTCATCGAAAAAGAGGAGGCCTAGCTATGAAAAGGCTCCACGGATGACTGGGGCTTAGGGCAAAAGAAAAGGAAGATCGTCTTGACTCTCTTAACTATGGGAAAATAGTTAGAATGTAAACGAAACACATGCTTCACTCTCGCTTTCAGTATTTTGACAAGAGGGGATCCGCCGAGTTGATTGAGTTGTCCTCTCAAAAGAAGAGACTGGCTAGAGATCTCTTTATCAAAATCTTTGGAACAAATGGTTGCCCTTGAAAATGGGTGTTTTTTTGTGGAAACTAATACTAATTAAGAATGCCATTGCTGTTGATAGCAGTTTTCCCAGGTTTGGAATTCATTTTGCCTCCAAATGTGTTTGCTGTTCCTCTCCTTGCATAGAAAGAGTGGATCACCTCTCTCAAAGTGATATTGCTAGGATAGATAATAGGGTCTCATTTCTCTCCCAGTCTCAATGTGGATTTATTTTAGAAAGCTCCTCTCTTCACCATCTTTTGGCTTCCTGGTTTAATGGTGCCAAATCAAAATCACAGTGTGGCTTTCTTAGGATCATGCTAGTGAGTTGTGCTTGCTGGGAAAGGACATTTTTCTTTATCGAAATTCTCTCATGTCTTTAGGGGGGGCAACAAAGCTGCAGATTGTTTGGCTGCTTATGGTCATACTCATTCAGACTCCATTTTATTTAATAGCTTAGGGTCTCTTCCTTTTGATTCTAAAAAGCCTGTTCATAGCCAAGGCATGTTCTTTTTTAGAGCTCCCTAGCTTGTTTTGATGTTCAGGGGTAAGGCCTTTATGTCCCCCCCTTGTCTTTTCTTTTTTTGCAAGAAATAGCGAAAGCGAGACGATAGTTCTCTGTCGGGTGAGAGAAGAGATAGAGCACGGTATTCTCACGGGCCGAAGTGCAAAGCCCGGTAGCCTATCCGTAGTTCGGAAGGAAGCCCCTATGGTCCAAATCAAGTTGCTACTTTCCCTCTGCGCTTATAAGTAGATAAGGTCAGACTTTGCTTGCTCTGAGACAGATTGAAAAGGGAAAGACAATATCAAAATGGAAATGTTTGAAATTGCTCCTTGACCAGAACGAACGGGATTCGGAGCTTGCTGACCCTTATACACAGATGGCGGATATAGAGAAAATGGTTCTTCCTACATCACAACCTAAAAAGATTGACCCGGGTATCCTTGAGGAGGGCCGGAAGTACCTTCCTACAAACAGAGTGGAGTGGTAAAGGCGAATGAGCCGGTTTACCCAATTAGGAACAAAAGCATGAAATTGCTTGATGGTTCTTGGTTTACGAGAATTTCTTATGCTGATGGTCTATCTACAATCATCCCCTATGCCCCAATTCGATCTGATTCAGGGCAGGAGCAGGCCGTGTATTATCGGTCTTACAGGGCCCTAAGAAGAATGATTCGCCGATCGAGAAGATGTGCTTCTCGCTCTACTTTGCAGCAACCAAGCTCTGACACTACTTCCTTTCCACAACAGTGTTGGTAATTGCTCGAACGGACCTGATTAAGTATATGCTGACCAGACCGGGGGAGAATTGGGAAGTGGATTCCCTTCAAAAAATGGGTCTGCATTGGCTAGGTCTTGTCAGAGCCTTTCCTAAACCATTTCGCCGGTACTCCTACCTTATACCCATCTGGGAAGCGCTTATTCCATGAAATAGCAATTCAAAAGGGCGTAGACATTGCTACTTACTCTTAAGAAGGTTCCTGGGGTTGGCTCCTCTGCTCTGTTTATTAATGAAATATCTGCCTCTTTCTGTCAAGGGAATGTTGCACATTTTTACGAATAAGTCTTTATTTATATTAGCATGAAATTAAGTAGTCAAAATTTTACACTAGGGTTTTCCCATACCATACATGCAAACATAACAAAGAAAACCAAACAAAGATAGTTAGCATAGATAGGAGTCTATCTCCAGTAAGCACCGGAGTAGACCCCCAAAAAGAGAAAGAGTATCCTGAGTATATCACAGCTATCAAAAAGGGTAGCACGGAACTGAAACCATTCATTGTATCTGACCTCGAGACAATCATTGTAAATAACATTCATAAGCCTTATGCCGCGGGTCTCATGATGGTTCATCCTGGTAAAATGATAGAAAAGGATATGATAATTCATACCTACTATAGTGAAGACTATAAAGTCATCCTGGATAGCTTTGAAGAAAGAAGTAGAAAAGTGATGATTGACTTGATCAGTATGATAGAAAGACTTGTGAAACAAGAGAAGAAAGCCAAAACTGTTTACTTCCACAACTTCTCAAGATTCGATGGAATTTTCTTGCTTAAGCACCTTGCTTGTCATCACCCTAAATACAAGATTCAACCACTTATGCGGAACAATAGGCTTTATGAGTTATCAGTCTATTCAGGTAAAGTGATGTTATTCCGCTTCAGGGATTCCTTGAATCTACTCCCTGGTACGCTTCAGAACCTAGCTATGAGTCTATGCCCCGATCTTGGGACTAAAGGCTCTGTTGACCACGAGAGTGTAAACGAGAAAAGTCTTGAGAAAGACAAAGAGGTATTGATAGAGTATATGAAGACGGATATCCTTCTCTTAGGTGGAGTCATGCAAAAAGCACAAAACATCTATTGGAAGCTGTACCAGCTAGATATTGAAAGCAAAATCACTCTTTCATCTCTGGCTCTAAACATCTTTCGTCTGAGATACTACAATGATGAGATCTTTCCAATACACATTCCTAACCAAAATGAAGACACCTTCATTAGGAAAGCTTACTATGGAGGTCATACTGATTCTTATAAGCCATATGGTGAGAATCTCTACTACTATGATGTGAACTCACTCTATCCTTTTGTAATGAAAGAATATCCTATGCCTTGTGGTAAACCTGTATGGTATTCAAATCTGGAAGACATGGACATTGATAGCATGTTAGGCTTTATTGAGGCATATGTGGTATGTCCGAAGACAATCAAGAAGCCCTTTCTGCCATATCGTTCTAAGACGGGTACTCTGATCTTTCCAACTGGTGAGTTTATAGGAGTCTACTATAGCGAGGAGTTGAAGTATGCAGTAGGCCTTGGGTACAAGGTGGTCCCTATCTCAGGCTACCTCTTTGAGAGGAAGGAAAGTCCTTTCAAAGACTTTGTTAGCTCGCTCTTTTCAAGCAGGTTAGAAGCAAGGAAAGAAGGAAATGATGCTTTGTCCTATGTGTACAAGATCCTTATGAATTCACTCTACGGTAGATTCGGGATTAACCCTAAAAGCACAATCACAGAGGTGTGCAATTTCAAAAGGTACACCGATGTTGTTTCATTCGAAGGATTTATACATGGGGATATGCTTAGCGAGAACAACTTCATCGTATCCTACCATACTAATACAGGAAATGACGGAACTCATTGGAACCCACCGAAGAACTCTGCTGTCCAACTAGCAGCTGCTATCACAGCCTCAGCTAGGATCTATATGTACCCTTATATCTCAAGGGATGACTGCTACTACACTGACACAGACTCAGTAGTGCTAAGTCAGCCACTCCCTGAGGAATTGATTTCATCTTCAATCTTGGGTATGTTAAAGCTGGAAGATCAAATTGTGAAAGGTTTCTTTCTTGCACCAAAAGCTTATAGTTACTACACCTTGGAAGGAAGCACAGTCAAAAAATACAAGGGACCTGCTAAAGATAAGGTCACTCCCGAATGGTTTGAGAAACAGTACGCAGAACCATCGAGAAGGGTGCAGGTCAAGGTGGATGCAAAATTCAGGATTGATTGGGAAAGTGTTGGATGGGACCGATAGCACGAGAGCATGATCCCCAAGCTTCTGATACGAATGAATAAGAGACTGAAGCAGAGAGAGCAGGGGCAGGAACATAACAAGCTCCATAGCCGGTTGTTAACCTAATAGCATGATGGGCATAGACAGTACCATAGGTTGGTTTCAGATCGAGCTATTAAAGCACCAGACGGAACCGAAAAGGCTGGAGCAGGTTTTGAGTCCCAAGTAGCTTTTATAACCAGCATCTAAGTAACTTCCAAATCTATAGTAACCATAAGTGTTAGATCCTCTAGGTGCAGGGGAAGCAAGCACCGAAATGGGTGCCTCTTCCTTTCCAGCTCCTCTAGTAAAGAAAAGCAGCCTTGAAATCGAATCTGAAATAAAGGCCTGTGAGAATTTCTTCTTTTAGAAGCTAGGAGATCTTTAGTGTATTCTCTTTCTCTGCAAACCTCACCACTTCGTCAGCAGGTGATAACTGCCATCTTTTTAGGTTTTTAAAACCATCAGGACAGAATGCTTTTAGCGGCAAATAGAACGAAGCGGACAAACGCAATCTATCAATTGTTGAGCTAAACCATTTACCCTAAAGAAGATTTCCAACTAACTGGATTTAGGGATTTCTTGGGGGATATCAGCCCTGATCTTCCCGACTGAACTCCTATAGACTCAAGAGAAGCTGTAGGCCTTACTGAGCTAATTCAGTAAGCTATTCAAGCTCCTAGACCTCCGTCTGCCTAGTCCTGTCCTCAATAGATGATTTCTGCTTTAGGACTAATCGGAGATTAATCGATCTATCTTAGTTACGACCGGAGACAGATCGGGACGAGCTGCATTAAGATTTAGATGTTTTAGTTAGGGCGTAAAGCTACCTCTTCTGTGCCTAGTGTACTCTCTGCTCTTTCTAGTCAGGTTCTGCTTTCTCCTATCTTAGTCAGTCAGTAAACTCGGGGGATGAAAGCTAATCTTGGACAGGGTTCTTTTTCCGTTCTTTCGCGTAGTGAATTCAATTCTTCTCTCTCTTATGATACTTCCGCTTGAGGCTCTGCGAGACCTAAAATACAGGTTTTGAAGAAACTCGGCCAATGGCATCAAAGAAGCTCTTATTTCGCGAAGTAGGGATTGGGGGTTTCGTCTCGGACTTGACTTGAAAAGGCCTAAAGCAGAGGTTCTGAAAGACCTTGCTTGATCCGTCTTCGGCTTCGCACTGAACAAACTAGGTTGTATCTTCCCGAAAGGTTTCTCATCCTCAATAAGAGCCAGCCTTGTTTGTCTTTTTGCAGCTACTGTAAGGTGATCACCCATCCCTTGTACATCCAACTGAAGCTCTTCCCTTTCCCGTTCCCATTCTCTTCGCTTAGTATCAAATTCCTGCCTGACAATCTCAGCTTCTGAAGGAAAGCTTCGGTCACAGCAAATGGTAACACAATGCCGCCTCCAAACAACATATTCTGGGGCACACCTGGAAAAGTTCATACTTTTCAATTGTTTCCATGCACTGATAATCTCACGTACCTTCCGAACTTCATCCTCTGCCCCCATAGTCAAACTCTAGCTGATCTAACCCGGAGACTCAAACTGCCTCTGAACCAACAATGGCGCGTTGCTGACAGCTCCCCATACTCCCAAAAGTGGAACCCACGGTTTATCGCCACAAGCATACAACAGTGGATGAGGATATACCCATGGTGCTCCCCAAGTAAGATCTTCCGCATTGAGATTATGAAGAAAGGCCACCCATTGTTCCTTAGTCATGTCCCTACGCGGGTCTTCAACCATCCAATTTCAATTGCTTCATTCTTTTCCTTCGTCTGATTCCACTTCTTTTCCTAATCCAAATCTCAGTCTTTCTTTTAGAGTGATTAGCTACGTCATGCCTTGCAGCTCTGCCCCTAGCTTCCTATCCCCTTACTGGTTTAGCTTCTTCTAACTACTTGCATGGGATTACTATACCCTTCCTTTAAGCCTGGGATGGGACTTCATTCAAATAGCTCTTCAACACGAATCACCTCTCCCGGTTACCCAGATCACATTCCACGATTATCTGTTTAGATTCATTGGAAACTACGGGTTTTCCTCCCTCTGGACCTATTAACCTCACTAACCCCCCTTTAGAGTCAGTTGGATCAGAACCAGCAACAGATCCTACTATTAGTTTATGGTCTCTGCCTTTCTTTACTATGTTCCTATCTATGGATCTCGTGTACAAAAATAAGAAAAAGAAATAGGCTGGTTTAAGGACGGAAGCTCCCGAACCCCGTCGCTCGTCTTATGGAGACGTGTGTGTGCCAGGGGAATGGAGGGCAGTGGGGAGATAAGCTCTTTTGAGCTACAGTTTATGCATATTCCTAGATTGCGGATCTACTATTGGAAGCTCCTGTTTTCGCTGTCTACTCTCTATATGGGCCCCCTATACCAGTTTTAAGGGATGACACCTAAGGCTGAGTCAGTTTGCAAAGGGGACACTAGTTTAAGGATTTTTCAATGCGCCCCATTCCCTTCCACAACCGGACCGGACTCCTTTATTATCCTATAAATCAAGCCTTCGCCAGTGGCTCATAATCTTCCACTTAGAATCTTGTATACGGAAGAATCTCGGCTTAAGCGCTCATAGGGCATTAGCCTTTGGTCCTAGCCGACGTTGAAACAGATCCTTAATGACTGGCGTCAAGGGCAACCTTCCCACGGTATCTCTTGATACGCTTACCCGACGTGCTTTTTTTCATCTTATTGCTCTTGCCGCGCTTATTCTTCTGGTTAACGCGCCCCACTAATAACTTAAAGACCACGTTCAATCAAGCTAAAAGCTAGTCGACCTCCTTACTTCTTTACCGCTCCTGCCCTTACAAGTCACGACCAAAACTTAGTTCTTAGTACTTTTCCTTCATATCTTCTCCCTCTCTCTCCTATCTTGAATCCCTCATTAGAACGCATGCTCGTTTGATGAAAGATCGCAGGTGTGGCTCCTTCCTATGGTCTCTACTGCCAACTCGTTTCACTCCAGTTTACCGTAGCAACTACAGCAAGCTGACTAGCTCCCTGGCTCGTATGACTAGCTCGCTTACTTTACTTTCACTCAACAGCCTAGCTCTAACAAGCCAACTCCGTTCCTAGTTTCGCTACCCTGCTTTAGCCTCCCCCCTTATAACGAGCAAGTAAGTATACTAGCTGAGCTAGCCGCATTCCTAGTTACTACTTAGTAGCCTTATTTCACTTACAGCTATCTAAGACATTCAGGGGCTGTGTAACTGCTGTTAGAACGCGGATGTCGAAAAAGTGAAGATTGGTTCTGTGCCAGGTCATGGTGATATGCTGGATTGGATAAAGGGTTGTTTCGTCGATAGCATTATCTGATGTGGGATGCGTAGTAGCTGTTGTCACAGTAGGGGTCCCTAAGGCGGGAATTGTCCATAGCGTTGATTGCTCTCCTTGTTCTGCTCTCATATAAATAGCTTGAACCACCTTTCGCTAACCTATTGGGTAACCGGGAGAGTGAGTTTGTATGCCTGTTGGGTCTTTTCCTGGCTTTCTCACTAGGCAAATTCTCAAGTCGATGCTCATATAACTGCATTTTGATACTCTCACTTTTCCCTTCGATGAGCTGATCTTGAATTGAAAAAGTGATAGCTTATATAACTGCATTTTGATACTCTCACTTTTCCCTTCGATGAGCTGATCATGAATTGATGAAGTGATAGCTTATATAACTGCATTTTGATACTTTTTTGAAGACGAGAAAGAGTTAGCAAAAGCACTTTTCATCTTTCACAATAACCATGGCATTCGATGCAGCCCTGTCTTCCACCGTCTTTGTCCGCTGATGTAATGGGCATGCTCCTAAATCCCTGCATTCCTGTCAACGCTTTAGTCTTTCCGATTGTCTGGTTCTGCTCGTGATGGAGAATGACATGCAAGCATTAAACAACCTCCGTATTAGCCGGGGGAAGTCACTGAAAGCTCTGACTCGGATGAGGTGGCTTCTTGTCTCTTTCTTTGAGATACGATAACAGAAAATAGGGAGTTGGAAAAGCTGCTAAGGGACCCACCAACACAGGTATTTCAAGAGGTGCAGGAGCGTAAAGCCACTCTACTATCAGCTTAGAGCATGGAATGGGGGTTCTCCGGGGAAGGCTTTCGTAACCAATTTACATTTCCTTGGCTCAGGTTATTCTCAACTCATCTTATGCGCTTTTGAAGGAACTCCAGTCTTTGACTGAGAAGATGCTAGTGACGAGTGCTGCTATTGCTTATGGGTTTTTCTTCTTATACAAAAGAGTCCCGATGCCTATTTCTACTTCTAAGACAAGTAGGAGCGTCGGAGAAGTCATTACTTGAAAAGTCATCTCTCTCTTTCCTCACCTTTGAAATGGAGCTTGAGCTGCTAATCACTCAATACCCTCTGTTCTTCTTGCTCAAGAAAGTTCATGATTGAAGGCAGCTATTACCAGACATTTGTAGAACATAGCCTCTCACTCACATACCCTATTCTCTGGGCTTCCAGAATTCATTGTTCTCTCTTGAAAGGTAGGAGTGCGTGGGGCATCCCCAATGACTGTTCCTGGAGTTGGAGGAAATTGCTGAACTTGAGGTAAGAACATAGATAAGAAAAGGATGCGATACTGACTATAGAGAGTAAGGATGTGAAAGCTACTAACTTATATTAGAGTTTGCTTCCTTTAGCTGACTTATCAGAGATCGAGAGAATTGCCATAAAGTGAAGACAGAAACCACGCTAAGGTGTACTAGTACCAAAAGTGAGTAGACAAGAAGGCTGTCATTGGGGGGACCCAGCTTTGAGACTCTATTACCTATAAGATATCAGTAAGACGTGATATGAGGAAGTTAATGGAAAAGTCAAGCATAGTCCTTAGGTACAGGATCAGAGGAGTAAAAGAGGACCTACCGGGGAGGTGGCGGGCTATAATTAGAGTGACGAAAGCATGCAAATGGGGGAATTCTCCACCTTGGCTGGTACCAGACCTTTTTTGCCGCACCTTTGCCTCACAGGTCGATCCCCATATGGTAGGCGTTGGGCCCCCCTCTGGCACTTTCGACGAAAGAAGTTCTCCACCCCTTTTCAGGTGCTTCGTGCCTGCTATGATTGCTTGTCTCTTCGATTGCCGGACCTATCTCCGATCATGTCTTTGATAGAGTTGGAACCACTGCTTAATAAAGATCAGCTTGATATCCCTCCACAACTTCATAAGAAGATGATCGCCCTTCTGGTACGATAGCCTCACTCCCCCTCCCCTCGATCTATTTACCGACTGAAGGCAATGGCCCTAACCCTTACGATAGGCAAATGGTTCTACAACTGCTAGCACACGAACTCGCTCTCATAGACAGACTACGGGATTGAGAGGCCGGGTAAAAGGGACAAGGCTAAAAGCCCTTTCCAGCAACGTGGAAGAGGAGAGCCGAAAGATGATTTATAGGTTCAAGTACATAAGAAAGGGGTAGATAAAATGCCTCGAGCCAATGTTCGAGTACCAGTCGCTGAAGTAACCAATGCCATACTCCCAGGAAAAAGCTCGAAAGGCCTTCAACAAAGGTACCTGTAACCGAAACCGAGACAGGTTGGGTAGGTAGAGACTAGGGTGCGAGACAACTCTCTCTAAGGAACTCGGCTAACAGCCCTGTCACTTCGGGAGAAGGGGTGCCTCCTCATAAAGGGTCGCAGTGACCAGGCCGGGGCTACTGTTTACCAAAACACAGGTGTCCACTAAGTCGTATGACCATGTATGGGTTGACGCCAGCCCTGTGCTTGAAGGTCAAGGAAGTTGGTGACCTGATGACAGGGGAGCAGTGGACCGGTAAAAGGCTGCCTTAACTTGAAAGGTAGCGAAATTCCTTGTAGGTTAAGCTCCTACCTGCACGAAAGGCTTAACGATCTGGGCACTGAGAGGCTCGGTGAAATAGACATACCTGTGAAGATACTGACTACCTCAACCAGGCCAGAAAGACCGATTGAAGCTGAACTGTTCCATGGGTTAGGCTTTTTTTTCCTGCTTAGGTGGAGGGCGAAGAAGGCAGGGCCCAGTGAGATAGCACTCTGGAAGTGAAAACCTTGTGCCATGGACAGTTGAAGGTAGACTCTTTCTATGGTCCTGTTGAAAGGATCTGGATACCCTAAGGGCATCCCTCTCTTCTTTCATCGGTCTATGTATGGCAATCGGTCATTTCTTTCTATCTTGCTTGGTTACCGGTCTTTCTGTCTTTAAAGAGATCGGTTTCTGTCCTTTTTCTGGTATCGCTCTAATAGGTCTAAGCTGTCTTGTTCAAGCATTGGCAATACGTCCACAAATTATAACCTTTATAAAGAGTTGCCCAGTAGTTTCATTCTAGCTCAATACCCTTTCACCGCCTTCTCTAACCCATTCCCTGTAAGGCTATTTAGTTCCCCTTTGCTACTTCATCCTGCTCTTAGACTAGGCTTTGTCAATTCGCCGGGTGAAATCACTCGATGCCTTCATTGAAGTACTTCCTTAGCTTAGGAGAGGATGTCCTATTGCCAATTGGAGGAAGCAAGAAAAAAGGTATTCAGCAAGAAGTGTACTACGAAAGAGGAGTTCTTTGACTCGCGGTTGATCTTTAGAAGATTAGGTACAAGTCTGAGGCCAGAAAGGATAAATCAATGCAATTGAAGCAAGTAATGGAAGCCCTTACAGAACAACTACTGCGAGAGCCTTTACTTCCTATTACTTCCTATATAGATAGAGACTTTCACTATCGGCATTGGGTTAGGTTGCATCGGTTGTTAGCCCCGCGTGGGAATCAAGAAGGAGGTGTAATGGGTTACCCCCGGAACTAGAAGGTTAGATAAACCAGTCTGATGGTTGCCTCTCCCATCTTCGATATACAATATGTTGAAGCTATTGACTCTGAAATGTGAGTCTTCAATTAGCTGCTTTCATAAAAAGTCTCGGAATGAACAAAAAAAGCTTCATCGAAAAGAGAATGAGCTAAAGCAAAAGCCGCGGCAATAATCAAAAGTAGTTCCATATTTCTTTTCTCGAGTACTAAAGAAAAAAGAGGTGTACTTCTTCTTAAGCAGTATCACCGGCAACTAAAACTGTCTTCTATCCGTAATTAGTCCCAGTGCCGATGCTTTCTTTGTGGGTTTAGCAAAAGCCCTCCTAAAGTAGCAAGTAGGACATCATCTACTACTTGAATCACATTCCTCACGGAACACTTTATCTATTTGAATCTCCAACTTAATAAGATCGAGTTCGAATCGAAAGCGGTAGGTACCCCCGGGGCATGGATTCCCATAGGGCCAACCATGGGACTGAGTCAAGGCCTACTAGCTACCTCTCGCCTTCTCCCACTTCTCTTATAAGGTGAGCTTATTCATGAGGCTGATTCGTAGTTCTCCTTACATTACAAGAAAAAGACTAATAGAAAGCGGGAAGAATAGTCCTAGTTTGGAGGATTAGGCCCTGCTTCCAAGGCTGATAGGATTTCACTCAACTCATCAGTCTTAGGCCTTAGCGGGATTGCAACACTAGACTAAGAGATATGGAAGACTTTTTTCCATCATTTCCTACTTTACGGACTAGGGCGAATCGCAAGCAGACATAATGGAAATGGGTTAGGCTTGGTTTTCTTTGAGTTCAAGATATTCGGCATAAGCCGTCTTTGCTTTTTCTCTTTTCGATGTGATCCTTGTCTTTAGCTTGGCACCAGGGCGGCTTGCTTACCTACCTGATGACTTTCTTAGCCGCTTCCTGTATCTCTTCTTTTCCTGCATCCTCTTACTTCACCGAATAGTAACCACGAGAAGATGGAGTCTTTAACTACCTCTATGAACTACCTATACTCCTACAGCTTGCCTTTTTAAAGCAACTGCTTGGCCGGCTTCTCGTCTTCCGTCTTATCCTTCCTCATTCCCTTCCCCACTTCCCTTAGCCGAACTCCCAGCTCTTTCCCCGTTGTTCTAGCTCTTTTTAATTAACAAGTAGAACTACGAGAAGGAAAAAGTACTAACTCTTCGCCTTTCAAAATATTGCGTATATAGAGATAGTCAGTCTTGACTTATCTCAAGCAATGCCCAAAAACTCCCATTTCTTTCTTGGTCAGACCAAGTAAGCCTACTATTTCCAACAAGTCTTTCCTAATTTTTAGAGCAAGAAGCGGAACTACAAGAAGGCTTTCTAAATGAGATTGAGTTCCACGAATATGCAGGCTAGAAAGATGCTATTTGCTGCTATTCTATCTATTTGTGCATTAAGTTTGAAGAAGATCTTAATCTATAATGAAGAAATGATAGTAGCTTGTTGTTTTATCGTTTTTCAAACAGTAGACTTTTCCACCATTTTTGCTTGTGCTAGTGTCCCCAGAAATTCTTGGATTTTTTGCAATATGAGATTGAATGCCATGACTCTTATTCGTATTTTACTTATTAGTGCTGTTGGGAAATCTGTACAGATAGGATTGCATACTTGGTTACCCGATGCTATGGAGGGGCTCCCTCCAGTATCCGCTTTGATTCATACAGCTATTATGGTAACAGCTGGCGTTTTCCTAAGTCTTCCTATGATGGCCTTCCGAGAGCGTGGAATAGATTTAAATCGTTCTCCGCCCGGGGATATGCCAGATTTGAATCTTTCCCCAGACCCATGGGAAGACGAGGAAACGCCCCCTTTTTTGCCTATTGTTTCTCCGAACGCGACCCCTCTACCACTGGAGGAACAGCGAGATATCGACAGACTGATCCGATTTGAACGCGGGTTGATACGCCGAACAACCCTTTTTTTGGAGGGTAATGGCTACTGCCCCAGGCCCGAGGATGTGGCATTTGTGATCGGTAATTTTATTTTCGACAGAGAGATTTTTGACTTGACCGGGTTTTCTCTTGCCTTTGCCCAAGAGAATTCTCCTCTATTTGCAGAGTTCTTGGAAGAGTGGGAACTCTTTCTCGACAATTCGAGCGCATTACTAGCGAATGTGATCCCCTTTTAATCATAATCAAAGATGTTTTCTTGTCTCTCGTTTCTTTTCTGAACAAATCGAAAAACCTAATTCAGCTCCACGTAAGATAGCCAAAGTACGGTTGAGCAATCGACATGATATATTTGCTCACATTCCGGGCGAAGGTCATAATTCGCAGGAACATTCTATAGTCTTAATAAGAGGAGGTAGAGTGAAAGATTCGCCAGGTGTGAAATCCCATTGTATTCGAGGAGTCAAGGATTTGTTGGGAATTCCGGATCGAAGAAAAGGGAGATCAAAATATGGTGCAGAAAAACCAAAATCGATATGAATGGAAGATGTTCTTGTCAAGGCCTAAATAGTTATTAATGGAAGATGCTTTTGAATAGGTAGTTGATGGAGAAAGAGAACTCAATCTATAATTTCCACTCCATCTAAAACCCCAAGTACGGCATTAGCAATTGAAGAGCTTAGTTAGAATGGGTGGAACTACTCGAACTGGCTCGATAAAGTCTGGGAGATTAGATAAGCTTTGATATTCTTTTTACTGAAAATGCACCGAAGGCAACTGCCATTGAAACTATATAGCTTTCTATATAGGCTGCAGGGAATGCATGGCAGGGAACTTCTATAAGGCACCTTCCTAAGCAACTTATCTAACTTCCACACCTTGAGATCAAACTTCTATTTAGTCGATTTCCCGTCCTATTACTATATCTAAATCTAATACAAGCCGTAAAGAACCCAAGCCGCATAGTTATCATACAATCTCAACCGGAGCTGGAGAAGGCAAGGCCGTCCGTCCGATAGATTGAGATTTTAGCACTAGGACCTTATAAAGAGCTCGCCTGCTAGCTGCCAAACTAACACTCAGTCTTTTCAACAAGCTAAAGCTTCCTTCCTCAGAGAAGAGGGGGCCATGAAGTTAAAACAACGTCTCTTCTAGCGTTTGTGCCCGGGTCTTCACCTCTAGTCTCCGGGGGGACTTCTCCTTCAGAGGTGCGTAGTAGGCTTAGTCTTGAGTTACTGGCCTGTCCTTGGAATATCTTCTTATGACCTGGTGAATCTATTACTAATTTATCAATCATATTCGGATCCCGAGATAACTATTGAGATTGGCTGTTGCCCTTAGAAAGAAAGAGAAGCAGCTTCAGGTGACAGTGATAAGTAGATTGAATTACTCTTTAACCCGCGCCTTTGAAGGCATTATATGGCAGAAAGAAAGTGTCTTCTTAGTGGGAAAACCCGTCTTAGTGCGTTCCGCTCTGCCCTTAGATTAACCGCCAGGAAGGATAACGGCACTGGCGAAATTACGTCTGTTGAGGTTCCAATCATGAAATCATTAATTAGGTTAAGCCAGCGGCGTCGATCAAAAGGAACTTTCTTCAATTCGAAATCCCGGGATTTTCTGCCCTGATCTTCCCTGTAGGAACATACATAATAAGAAGGTACGACGGGGGCAAAGGTTGAACTTTTTGAGGAAGAAAAGCCGCCTTATAAGAGAAGATGTTTACCCTTTAGCTGCTAACTGATCTATTTGATCTGACAGCCTAATCAATTCCCACCTGCCTATGGAAGACTCAGTCGAAAGTCTTGATGCTAAGCCGTAAGCCTGACTTTGTAGTCTAGGATGCTAGCTGGTGGAGATTAATCTTTTTACACCGAGGGATTAAATACCAACTCCTCAAGAGTTTGGCTTTACCCGGAGGGAAGTCCTTTCAGTCTTTTAAGTGTCCCCCTTCAGTTCTGACTTCCTTTGCTATTTATGAAGAAATTCCCGTGATTGAGAAAGAAGTAAGGAATAAGAATGTATCTTATTTCCTGTCCTGCTTTAACAGCGAGATCCTAAGTTTAGTTAAAAACCAATTTCAGCCCAATTCTATAAAAAAGTCTAACCGAAGCTATTGCATCGTTTGCCCGCCGGAGGATGACGGACTGACACACGTATGGATTTCTTCTAAGTCTAAATGACTACTGAAGGAAAGGAGAAGGCTTCGATTCATCTCCTAGTTCCAGGGCGTATTTACCGGAACTGACTAAAGAAGAAAATCCTTCTTCTATTACCCTACAACCAATTGGAAGGAAAGAGAAGGAAAGGGTCAAAGAGCGATGTCTTTAGTCCAAAACTAAAGTGACGAACGTCACGTGGGTGATTGTGATTATACCTCAAAATTCTGATCTGATTCGGCCTTAGGCCTAACGAGGCCAATGGAACAAACAACATAACGCTATTAAGCTAAACCTGCCTCTGCTCTATTTGTAGGCTCGGACGGAGGAAATGCCTGGACAGCTAGAGCTAGTATGAATCATTCTATTGTTCTTGATCCGTGAGCAGCTACATTTGATCTTACCACGGGAGTCTGACTTCACTGTAGAAATTTCGTATGTAGAGATCTAAATCCGAGGAAATTCTGTAGAATAGATTCAATTACCTTACCTGGACGTAGTCTCATTCCAGATTCGCTTAGTCTTCCCAGAGGTCAGAGTATAGTGGTAATAGTAGGGTTAAGTCCCCACCCATTGAATCGGTTACTACACCCCCTTGGATTAATGCTACTACGACGCTCAGCTTATCTTGATGAAGCGAGAGAAGTTGGGTTATATAGTCCCCGAGGGGAAATGATAAAAAGGAAATCTGAGTTGTAGCTCTCAAAGCATCATCTCCGTCTCCTCAAGGAACTCAGTCTTCTATGTCTTCTTGTTCCAAGTATGGATTGTATTCTATATTCTAATAAAACAGGCTTGCAGCCTGAATTACTGTTCTCTTAGGCTTAAGGGCGGGGGAAGTGTTATACTAACGGGCACATCCCAAGGAATTGAAATAGAAGCCAACGCTTTGGGGAGAGGTGAACTGGGTTGGAATATCATCTAACCTGGCATTAGGGGATGATCATATGCGGTAAAAGGGGCTCCTCGCGTCCCTACTTTGACTTTTATATGTTATTATGACTTTACTTGCCCACCGGGCTTGTAACTCAATATCAAGAAGAATCTAAGACAGAAGTCTTAGTAGAGAGTCCCTTACTTATAATACGAACATACGGGTATACGACCTTAGAGCAGCGTAAGACAAGTCGAACTCTTAAGTACGTCATACTAACTCCTCATTCCTTGCTTCCGGATCAGAGATGGGATTCAATAGCTTTAAGAAGTAAATATGCGGTAGTTGGCAGAGAAGAGAATTGCCCTTTCATCACAGGATAAAGTCCAGGGGTTCTACGTAGTGTTTTTTGATCCGTAGGATGAGATGAAATGGGAGATGGGTGCCCATTTATCTTTTCTTAGTTACCGGTAACTAAGAAAAGATAAATTTGTTGGGCTTGTGCTCGAAACCCTGGAAAGAAGATAAGATGAAGATAAGATACAGTAGATCCGGAGGCGAAAGCCACACAATCAAACGTTCAACAACACAGTACCGAAAAAGCCTTACGAAAAAGCTATGGTTGGCTTGAAAGAGAGGTTACGGAGTCTCTCGACTAGGTATGTTGTTAAGAAAAGACCTCCCTACCCTAGAGCTAGATTCAACTTCCCCCGGGCGGAAAGAAAGTCGAAGTCAGTGTGTTAAGTGGCATTTTCATTTCACTTCTTGGCCTGGACACTCTCTTCGTCTAAGGTCTTGGCTTGGTCACTCCATTAAGCTTTC